CTGCTCACAAAGCACGAAGGGTAATTGATCAGATTCGTGGACGTTCCTACGAGGAAACACTTATGATACTCGAACTTATGCCTTATCGAGCGTGTTATCCCATTTTTAAGGTGGTTTATTCTGCAGCAGCAAATGCTAGTCATAATATGGGTTTCAATGAAGCAAGTTTAGTTATTAGTAAAGCCGAAGTCAACGAGGGTACTACTATGAAAAAATTAAAACCTCGAGCTCGAGGACGGAGTTATGCAATAAAAAGACCCACTTGTCATATAAGGATTGTATTGAAAGATACATCTTTCTATGAATATGAAGAAGATTTCCTTTGCTTAAAAAAATCCGACTGGAAAAAAAAAAGAAGTACACAGATATGACATATCATTATATGTATAATATTGGGGGATTATGGGACAAAAAATAAATCCACTTGGTTTCAGACTTGGTACAACCCAAGGACATCATTCTATTTGGTTTGCACAACCCAAAAATTATTCCGAGGGTCTACAAGAAGATCAAAAAATACGAAATTCTATCAAGAATTATATACAAAAAAATATGAGAATATCCTCTGGTGTGGAGGGAATTGCATGCATAGAAATTCGAAAAAGAATTGACCTGATTCAAGTCATAATCTATATGGGATTCCCAAAGTTATTACTAGAAGGCAAGACGCGAAGAATCGAAGAATTACAGATGAATGTACAAAAAGAACTTAATTGTATGAACCGAAAACTCAACATTGCTATTACAAGAATTACAAACCCTTATGGGGACCCTAATATTCTTGCAGAATTTATAGCTGGACAATTAAAGAATAGAGTTTCATTTCGCAAAGCAATAAAAAAGGCTATTGAATTAACCGAACAGGCAGATACAAAAGGAATTCAAGTACAAATTGCAGGTCGCATCGACGGAAAAGAAATTGCACGTGTCGAATGGATCAGAGAAGGTAGGGTTCCTCTACAAACCATTCGAGCTAAAATTGATTATTGTTCCTATAGAGTCCGAACCGTCTATGGAGTATTAGGCATCAAAATTTGGATATTTTGGGAATAAGAATACTTTCCTTGTCTTTACTCTTTACACTCTATCCATTGAAAAAACAAAATAGAATAAAAAAAAAAACTTTTTCTCTTAAATAATAAAAAAATAAGCAATTCTATAGGGTTAAATAAAAATTTGATTGATGATTTCATATAATTGCTATGCTTAGTGTGTGACTCGTTGGTTTTTTTATAGGATAGAATTCCAAAAAATGGACAGACCCCCTACTGTGAACTACTAACTATAGAACTAATAACCAACTCATCGTTTCACATTATCTGGATACAAAAAAGCAGTCAAGATATGATATATTGGTCATATCGTTGTAGCAACTGAAATCTTTCTTGCATAAAAAAAAAATAATCTGATTATGATATAAAAAAAGTATGCAGATAAAGGGAAGGTTGAGAGAAAGAAAGAAAAAGAATATCAATGATATAGGATTCCAATATATGTAAGGTTTATGAGTCATCTCATAAAAGGCAGTGTAATAAAGCATCAATACTGATTCATCCATAACTATATGAATCTATTCATAGAAAAAATCAAGAGCCTCGAGCCAATAAAGACTGAGAAAATTGACTCAAGAACAAATTTCATGAGCGGCTCCATTGTAGAATTCAAACCTAACCATTAATTGCGAAGCGATGGGAACGATGGAACCTATGAATACGTAAGATTCTATTGAAAAATGAATCCTAATAATTCATTAGGTGGGATGGCGGAACGAACCAGGGACCAATTCTTTTATTCCGAGAATTCATGAGCTAACCCTACAACTAAAATAGATATTGAAAGAGTAAATATTCGCCCGCGAAAGTTTTTATTAGATTACTCAATCTTCTTTTACATTACTCAATCTTGTTCGATCCAATATGATAATATGATCAAAGGCAAAACAAAATAAAGATTCGTTATAAAAAAACGACATTATCTCATTATCTAGAAATAGAAATAATTATCTAGAAAAAAAAAACATGTTTTAAGTATATATCCAAACAAGATATAGAAATTTCTAATAGATTAGATGAAATCTCAAAGAATCCATGATTCAGTATATTTTCATAGAATTATAAAATTCGAATCGTTTCATTCGTGAGGAGCCGGATGAGAAGAAACTCTCATGTCCGGTTCTGTAGTAGAGATGGAATTAAGAAAGAACCATCAACTATAACCCCAAAAGAACCAAATTTCGTAAACAACATAGAGGAAGAATGAAAGGAATATCTTATCGAGGTAATCATATTTGTTTCGGTAAATATGCTCTTCAGGCACTTGAACCCGCTTGGATCACATCGAGACAAATAGAAGCAGGGCGACGAGCAATGACAAGAAATGTGCGCCGGGGTGGAAAACTATGGATACGTATATTTCCAGACAAACCAGTTACGGTAAGACCTACGGAAACACGTATGGGTTCGGGTAAAGGATCTCCCGAATATTGGGTAGCTGTCGTTAAACCAGGTAGAATACTTTATGAAATGGGCGGAGTAGCAGAAAATATAGCCAGAAAGGCTATTTCAATAGCGGCATCCAAAATGCCTATACGAACTCAATTTATTATTTCGGAATAGGAACGTAGAACCAAAGAAAAGAAGTCTTGCGGATAAAAAAAATTGGAGGTTTCTTTTTGACAAACAATATTTTTTTTTGACTTCGCCCTTTGCATTAACATTGAAAGAACAGATTAAAAAATGATATGATTCAACCTCAAAGCCATTTGAACGTAGCGGATAACAGCGGGGCCCGAGAATTAATGTGTATTAGAATCCTAGGAGCTAGTAATCGCCGATATGCTCATATCGGTGACATTATTGTTGCTGTGATCAAGGAAGCATTACCAAACACACCTCTAGAAAGATCAGAAGTGATCAGAGCTGTAATTGTACGTACTTGTAAAGAACTTAAACGTGACAACGGTATGATAATACGATATGATGATAATGCTGCTGTTGTGATTGATCAAGAAGGAAATCCAAAAGGAACTCGAGTTTTTGGTGCGATTGCCCGAGAATTGAGACAGCTAAATTTCACTAAAATAGTTTCATTAGCACCTGAAGTATTATAAGATGAGATCATACGTAATATAGTTATATTATACATAGTATTTGGATGAAATAGATTAATTAGTGGATTAGGTTGTATCTGACGCATATCCCTTTATTTAAAAAAATAAATATAAAAAGAAAAAAAAAGAAAAAAATAGCATGTTGATTATATCAAAAATGGGAGGCAACCCAAATTTTAGTTTATCATGGGTAGGGACACTATTGCTGACATAATAACCTCTATACGAAATGCTGACATGAATCGAAAAGGGACGATTCAAATAGCATACACTAACATCACGGAAAACATTGTTAAAATACTTTTAAGAGAAGGTTTTATCAAAAACGTGAGGAAGCATCAGGAAAACAACAAATATTTTTTGGTTTTAACCCTACGACATAGAAGGAATAGGAAAGTACCCTATCGAACTATTTTAAATTTAAAACGTATCAGTAGGCCAGGCCTACGAATCTATTCGAACTATAAACGAATTCCTAGAATTTTAGGCGGGATGGGGATTGTAATTCTTTCTACTTCTCGAGGTATAATGACAGACCGAGAGGCTCGACTAGAAGGAATCGGCGGAGAAATTTTATGTTATATATGGTAATCTTTCTGATATCCGAATTCGATCCAGAATTTCCTATTTGTCAAAAGAAAAAAGGATGGGTTAGTTGATATCATTCCTGCTACATTAGGTAATACTTCTAGGGCTTTTCCTTCGAATGAAAGAACAAAAAAATGGATTCATTAAGGCTTAATTATTAATGAATCACTTCTCCTTCTCAATGGTATGTATGCTCGGGGTTTTTCGATAATGAAGATCTAATTCTAGGTTATGTTTCATGAAGGATCCGACGGAGTTTTATACGTGGGGGGAGGGGCAAAATTGAAGTAAGTCGTTATGATTCAACCAGAGGTGTATAATTTATAGATGCCACAATAAGGATTCGAATGATTAGGTTGTTTTTTCAACTTCAGCATTCCCTTCATGGGGATACAATTTGAGGTTCAACATTTCAAGAAACTTATTTTCTTCCAATAAATAGAGTAAGAATTAAGTTAAGGAACGACAACTATGAAAATAAGGGCCTCCGTTCGTAAAATTTGTGAAAAATGTCGACTGATCCTTAGGAGGGGACGAATTATAGTAATTTGTTCTAATCCGAGACATAAACAAAGACAAGGATAATCTTTTGAAAAGGGACTCTCTAACGTAAAGGACCCAATGAAAAAAATAGGATCTGTTTTGACATGAAATGGATATATCCATATATCTCGAATTTCTAGTTATGAGATGATAAAGTATGGCAAAATCTATACCAAGAACTGGTTCACGTCGGAATGCCCGTAGTGGTTCACGGAAAAGTACACGTAGAATACCAAAGGGAGTTATTCATGTTCAAGCAAGCTTCAACAATACCATTGTGACTGTTACAGATGTACGGGGTCGGGTAATTTCTTGGTCCTCCGCCGGTACTTGTGGATTCAATGGTACAAGAAGGGGGACACCATTTGCTGCTCAAACCGCAGCAGGAAATGCTATTCGGACAGTAGTGGATCAAGGTATGCAACGAGCAGAAGTCATGATAAAAGGTCCTGGTCTCGGAAGAGATGCAGCATTACGAGCTATTCGTAGAAGTGGTATACTATTAAGTTTCGTACGTGATGTAACCCCTATGCCACATAATGGCTGTAGACCTCCTAAAAAAAGACGTGTGTAGAAATCAAAATGAAAGAGATTTCAAGAGAAATAAACGATTCAATGATCTGATCAAATAATATTATTATGGTTCGAGAGAAAGTAAGAGTATCTACTCGGACACTACAGTGGAAGTGTGTTGAATCAAGAGCAGACAGTAAGCGTCTTTATTATGGACGCTTTATTCTATCTCCACTTATGAAAGGGC